ATTATGTGAATCGAAAACTTAACATTGCTATCACAAGAATTGCAAAACCTTACGGGAACCCTAATATTCTTGCAGAATTTATAGCCGGACAATTAAAAAATAGAGTTTCATTTCGAAAAGCAATGAAAAAGGCTATTGAATTAACTGAACAAGCGGATACAAAAGGAATTCAAGTACAAATTGCAGGGCGTATCGACGGAAAAGAAATTGCCCGTGTCGAATGGATCAGAGAGGGCAGGGTTCCCCTACAAACCATTCGAGCTAAAATAAATTATTGTTCCTATACAGTTCGGACTATCTATGGGGTTTTGGGCATCAAAATTTGGATTTTTATAGACAAGGAAGAGGAATAAGAAAACTTTCATTGTTTTTTCCTTCTATCTATTGATAGAAGGAAAAAGGGAGAAACTCGTTCATTCTTTTTCCTACCAATCAAACTAATTCTTAATTCTATAGGGTTGAATAAAAATTCAATTGACCTTTTGATATAATTGCTATGCTTAGTGTGTGACTCGTTGGTTTTTTTTTAGGGTTAGGGTTACAAAAGACCGACCCGATAGTATGAAAACCAATTCATCACTTCATATTATCTGGATCTAAAGAACCAGTCAAGATATGTTAAATAAGTCATATCTTTGTAGCAACTGAAATAATTAAACTTTTTTAAAGCAAAATTACAGAAGAAAGGTGTGGATAAATGGAAGGATGAGAGAAAGAGAGAAAAAGAATATCAATGATATAGAATTCTAATATGGAAGGTCTGTGGGTTATCTCATAAAAGACAATGTAATAAAGCATCAATACTAATTGATTCATACATAATGAAATTTTCAAGGAATTTCTGATAGAAGAGAAGAAAAAACTCAAGAGCTTCGAGTCAATAAAGACTAAGAAGGTTGACTCAAGAATAAATTGGATTATGAGCTCCGTTGTAGAATTCTGACCTAATCATTTAGTACGAAGTGGTGGAAACGAAGGAACCTGTGAATGCAAAAGATTTTATTAAACAAATGAATCTTAATAATTCACTAGTTAGGATGGCGAAATGAACCGGAAATTAATTCATCTATTCGGAAAAGTGACGAACAAGTGCTAGGACTGAAATAGAGATTGCAAGAGTCAATATTCGCCCGCGAAAACTTTCTTTTTTTGAATTGGTAAACTCGGATAAAGGACAAAAGACAATAAAGATTTATTAGGACGTTAGAAAAAAATAAAATCTTTTCTAAAAATGTTCTAATAGCTATTCAAATTAATTGAAATTCAATTTTGAATCCTTTTATTCGCGAGGAGCTGGATGAGAAGAAACTCTCACGTCCAGCTCTGTAGTAGAGATGAAATTCCGAAACAACCATCAACTATAACCCCAAAAGAACTAAATTCCGTAAACAACATAGAGGAAGAATGAAGGGAATATCTTATCGAGGTAATCATATTTGTTTCGGTAAATATGCTCTTCAAGCACTTGAACCCGCTTGGATCACATCGAGACAAATCGAAGCAGGTCGCCGAGCAATGACACGAAATGCACGCCGTGGTGGAAAAATATGGGTCCGGCTCTTTCCAGATAAACCAGTTACAGTAAGACCTGCTGAAACACGTATGGGCTCAGGGAAAGGATCCCCTGAATATTGGGTAGCTGTTGTTAAACCGGGGCGAATACTATATGAAATGGGTGGAGTAACCGAAAATATAGCTAAAAGGGCTATTTTAATAGCAGCATCCAAAATGCCTATACGAACTCAATTTATTATTTCGGGATAAAAATATAGAACCGACAGAAATGAGTCTTGGGGATGAAACAAAATCGCAGGTTTCTTTTTTTAGACTTAGACAAACAATATTTCTTTTATTTTTTTTCATCCTTTGCATTGGAAGAATAGACTCAAAAATTTATATGATTCAACCTCAGACCTATTTAAATGTAGCGGATAACAGCGGGGCTCGAAAATTGATGTGTATTCGAATCATAGGAGCTAGTAATCGCCGATATGCTCATATTGGTGACGTTATTGTTGCTGTGATCAAAGAAGCAGTACCAAATATGCCCCTAGAAAAATCAGAAGTAGTCAGAGCTGTAATTGTTCGTACCTGTAAAGAACTTAAACGTGACAGCGGTATGATAATACGATATGATGACAATGCTGCAGTTGTAATTGATCAAGAAGGAAACCCAAAAGGAACTCGCATTTTTGGGGCAATCCCCCGCGAATTGAGACAATTAAATTTTACTAAAATAGTTTCATTAGCTCCCGAAGTATTATAGAAGTATTATAAAATAAAAAGAGATCTGATATTTTTGGGGTATTTGAAAAGAAATAGTTTAAGAACTAGATTAATTCGTAGCTTGTGTTTCGCGTATATACCTTAAAAATTTTATATTCATAAACCAATAAAAAAACATGTTAATTATATCCAATTTTGAGACACCAAAAGTTTGAGTTCATCATGGGTAGAGACACTATTGCTGAGATAATAACCTCTATACGAAATGCTGATATGGATAGAAAAAGAGTTGTTCGCATAGCATCTACTAATATTACCGAAAATATTGTTAAAATACTTTTCCGAGAAGGTTTTATCGAAAACGTCAGAAAACATCGAGAAAAAAACCAAAATTTTTTAGTTTTAACCCTGCGACATAGCAGGAATAAGAAAAGACCCTATAGGAATTTGTTAAATTTAAAACGGATCAGCCGACCCGGTCTACGAATTTATTCTAACTCTCAACGAATTCCTAGAATTTTAGGTGGGATAGGGATTGTAATTCTTTCTACTTCTCGGGGTATAATGACAGATCGGGAGGCTCGACTAGAAGGAATCGGCGGAGAAATTTTATGTTATATATGGTAATCCATTTAATATCCAAATGAAATCCGAAACCTCTTCCTATTTGTAAAAAAAAAAAAGATAAGGGGGTGAGTTGTCTAATATCGTTTCTCCTCCATTAGTTGATACCTCAAGGGGGCTTTACCTGGAATGAAAGAACAAAAATGGATTCATGAAGGTTTAATTACTGAATCGCTTCCCAATGGCATGTTCCGGGTTCGTTTAGATAATGAGGATCTGATTCTAGGTTATGTTTCGGGAAAGATCCGGCGTAGTTTTATACGGATACTTCCCGGAGATAAAGTCAAAATTGAAGTAAGTCGTTATGATTCAACCAGAGGACGTATAATTTATCGACTCCGAAACAAAGATTTGAAGGATTAGGTGATTTTTATTCAATACGATTCAAGATAAAAAATTCCAAGAAACCTATTTTCTATCGAGAAGTAGATTCAGAATTAAGATAAGGAATGACAAATATGAAAATAAGAGCTTCCGTTCGTAAAATTTGTGAAAAATGTCGACTAATCCGTAGACGGGGTCGCATTAGAGTAATTTGTGCCAATCCGAGACATAAACAAAGACAAGGATAAAGGGATAATCAGACTCACTAAAGAGCTCAGCGTACAAATACAAATAAAGAATCTGTTTTGACATGAAATGGATATATCCATATATTTTTGACTCATATTTATGAGATGATACAATATGGCAAAAGGTATACCGAGAACTGGTTTACGTAGAAATGTACGTATTGGTGCACGTAAAAGTGCACGTAAAATACCAAAGGGAGTTATTCATGTTCAAGCAAGTTTCAATAATACCATTGTTACAGTTACAGATGTACGAGGTCGGGTGGTTTCCTGGTCCTCGGCCGGTACTTGTGGATTCAAGGGTACAAGAAGAGGGACACCCTTTGCCGCTCAAACTGCAGCATCAGTTGCTATTCGTACAGTAGTAGATCAAGGTATGCAACGAGCAGAAGTCATGATAAAAGGTCCCGGTCTCGGAAGAGACGCCGCATTACGAGCTATTCGTAGAAGTGGTATACTATTAACTTTTGTACGGGATGTAACCCCTATGCCACATAATGGCTGTAGACCTCCGAAAAAAAGACGTGTATAGAAATAAACAGTGAAGAAATTTCAAGAGAAACAAGAGAAATAAATAATTCAATCAAAAAAAATATTATTACTATGGTTCGAGAGAAAGTAACAGTATCTACTCGGACACTACAGTGGAAGTGTGTTGAATCAAGAACAGACAGTAAACGCCTTTATTATGGTCGATTTATTCTGTCTCCACTTATGAAAGGACAAGCCGACACAATAGGCATTGCGATGCGAAGAGCTTTGCTTGGAGAAATAGAAGGAACATGTATCACACGTGTAAAATCTGAGAACGTCTCCCACGAATATTCTACTATAACGGGTATTCAAGAATCGGCCCACGAAATTATAATGAATTTGAAAGAAATTGTATTGAGAAGTAATCTATATGGAACTTGTGACGCGTCTATTTGTGTTAGAGGTCCTGGATATGTAACTGCTCGAGATATCATCTTACCACCTTATGTAGAAATTGTCGACAATACACAACATATAGCTAGCTTGACAGAACCAATAAATTTACGTATTGGATTAGAAATTGAAAGAAATCGCGGATATCTTATAAAGATGCCACATAACTTTCAAGATGGAAGTTATCCTGTAGATGCTGTATTCATGCCTGTTCGAAACGTGAATCATAGTATTCATTCCTATGGAAATGGGAATGAAAAACAAGAGATACTCTTTCTCGAAATATGGACAAATGGCAGTTTAACTCCGAAAGAAGCACTTCATGAAGCCTCCCGGAATTTGATTGATTTATTTATTCCCTTTTTATATAAGGAAGAAGAAAACTTACTTTTAGAGGACAACCAACATATGGTTCCTTTATCCCCCTTTACTTTTCACAATAAATTAGATAAAGTCGGAAAAAACAAAATAGCATTGAAATCTATTTTTATTGATCAATTCGAATTGTCTCCCAGAGTTTATAATTGCCTCATAAGGTCCAATATATATACATTATTGGACCTTATGAATAAGAGTCAAGAAGATCTTATGAAAATTGAGCATTTTCGCCTAGAAGATGTAAAACAGATATTGGGCATTCTAGAAAAAAAT